ACGAAAAAAGTTTATATAATATAATAAAAATATTTCTTTTTAAGGGTGGGGCCCCATTGCGCTGCTCGAGATTTGTCCTGTTTCCGGGGGGTTTTCAGGAATCTTAGTGATCTTAGGAGTGTAGGGGGGTAGGGGGGTTTATACGCGTAGAACCCCAGGGGGTATGACAGGATTCTAGGAGTAAGAGTGATCTCTTTATGCTCTTGATATCCAAGTATGCAATTCTTGCGTAATGACTTTCCAACATATCATAATATACTCCTTGCGAGCAAGGAAATGTTCAACCTTGTTATCTATTACTGTTATGCACTCTGAAATGCCAAGTGAAAGGAAGACAAAAAAGAGAACCCCTGACCCGCTGGAAAGAACGCCCGGCATGTTGGGTAAAGAGGAGTATGTATTTAAGGCATTAACTTATGCGAGCGTCAATAAAAGTGGAGGGAATGAACCAATTAATGTACCTGAGGTAGGAACCAAATGCCAGGAAAAATTCACTGAGTGAAACCCCCAAAAATACTTGTCCCTCACCTTCAATAAACGTAGATGCTCAAAGCAATACCATGCGAGACCTTGTCTGCAATTGTATTTCCGAATGTTGGGATGTTGAATTCTAGTTTAATTTACTAGTGGATAATCTGTTGTGAATATAAATCTCGTTTAATTCCTCGATAGGAATGAATGTTAAGAATATATTTTAATGGTTTATGTCTTACCTTAGTGGACATGTTGATGAATGAATGGTTAATATCTATTAATGGTGATATTACATAGATGTACTTGAATATTATGCACTTATGGTGTATATAAATGTATGGTGTTAATACATACATGTACATTAAACTTGTCAAAGAATAGTTTAGTTGAGAATACTGGCTTTGGGAGTCAGTGGTAGGGGTTAAAATCCCTTTTCTTTGAGCAGTAGAGGGGACTTTAACCCCTGACGTCCGGTTTACAAGACCGACGCTCTGAAAGCTGAGCTACTAGTGCACACCCATCCTAGTGCTTTATTTTCTAATCATCCCGCTAATGGGGCTAGGACTAGGAATAAAAGGAAGTATGTAAGGGAGGCAATTTGCCCAATAATAATATATGGGTGTTCAACAGGTATACCTCCAATTCAGGTTAAAATAGCAACGTTTGCGACGAGTGTTCAGAATAGGAATTGGGTAATGGGGCGGAAAGTAAGACCTCGTTGTTTTGATGTATGCAGAATTGGTACAACCATGAGGACAAGAATAGAGGCTAATAATGCTAAAACACCTCCTAGTTTGTTTGGAATTGAGCGGAGAATGGCGTAGGCGAAGAGGAAGTATCACTCGGGTTTAATGTGAGGGGGAGTTACTAGGGGGTTGGCTGGGGTGAAGTTGTCTGGGTCGCCAAGAAGGTTGGGGGCAAAGAGTGCTAGGGATGATAGTGCGATGAGAACAGCTGCAAAGCCTAGGAGATCTTTATAGGAAAAGTAAGGGTGGAAAGAGATTTTGTCTACGTCTGAATTCAGGCCAAGAGGGTTGTTTGAGCCTGTCTCGTGAAGGAATAGCAGGTGAATTACGGTTGCAGCCAGAATGACAAAGGGGAATAGGAAATGAAAGGCGAAGAAGCGGGTGAGAGTGGCGTTATCTACGGAGAAACCTCCTCAGATTCATTGTACTAACGTATTGCCGACGTAAGGGACGGCGGAAAGGAGGTTTGTAATGACGGTGGCTCCTCAGAATGATATCTGCCCTCAGGGAAGGACATAGCCTACGAAGGCAGTTATTATAACTAGGAGAAGGAGCACTACTCCAATGTTTCAGGTCTCTTTGTATAGGTAGGAGCCATAATATAGGCCTCGTCCAATGTGAAGGTAAATGCAAATAAAGAAGAAGGATGCGCCGTTAGCGTGAAGGTTTCGAATTAATCAGCCATAGTTTACGTCTCGGCAGATGTGTGCGACTGAAGAAAATGCGGTGGCGATGTCCGAAGTATAGTGTATTGCTAGGAAAAGTCCTGTGATGATTTGGGAAATTAGGCAGAGTCCTAGAAGGGAGCCAAAGTTTCATCAGGCAGAAATGTTAGAGGGGGCAGGGAGATCTACGAGGGCGTCGTTGGCAATTTTTAGAAGTGGGTGTGTCTTACGTAGACTGGCCATTAATGTTCTTATAGTTGAATAACAACGATGGTGTTTCAAATCATTAGTCCTGGTTAAAGTCCAGGTAGGAATTATGTCTTTTATCATAACGTTATTTTTATTTGGCTTAGTTTTAGGGTTAATTGCAGTTGCTTCTAATCCTTCCCCTTATTTTGCTGCTCTGGGGTTAGTTGTGGTGGCAGGTATGGGGTGTGGTGTGTTGGTTGGGCATGGGGGTTCGTTTTTGTCGCTAGTACTATTTTTAATTTACTTGGGTGGGATGTTGGTAGTCTTCGCATATTCAGCAGCTCTTGCTGCTGAGCCATATCCTGAGAGTTGGGGGAGTCGGCCGGTTGCGGTAAGTATGTTAGTGTATATGGTAGGGGTGGCTTTGATTTCTGGGTTGTGTTGAGGTGGGTGATATGAGTCTTCTTGGATTGGTGTGGAAGGATCCGGTGAATTTTGTGTTCTTCGAGGAGATATTGGAGGAGTCGCATTAATGTACTCATTGGGTGGGGGGATGTTGGTTATTAGTGCGTGAGTGCTCCTTCTTACTTTGTTTGTTGTATTAGAATTAACTCGGGGTCTGAGTCGTGGGACTCTTCGGGCCGTTTAGAAAATGAAAATTAGTGTTGCGAGGGTAAGGGTGAGAAGGAAGAGGGTTAAGTAGGTCTTGATTATTCCTTGTTGGGTGTTGCTTGTTGTTGTGATTAGTGGTGTATTAAGGGAGGCTACGGCTTTGGGGCCTGTTTTTTCTAATCAAGTTTGGTCTACTATTTGGCTGGCAATTGTCTGTCCTAGTGTTAAATTTAGTTTGGGTGTGAAACGGTGGATAACCATGGGGAAGAAGCCTAACATGTTAGAGAAGTGGTGGGTAACTAGTTGTGGGGTTGTGTTGAATTGTTTGCTTGTCAGGGTTGCGAGTTCCAGTGCTAGAAGGAGCCCCAGGATAGTAACAGCTAGGGCGGCTAATTTAAGTAAGGGGGGCATAGATATAACTGGCGTTTTTAGGGGCAAGATGTTGGATGTAATTAAGAGGCCGGCAATAATGCTTCCTCAGGCTAAGCGTTTAATGGGGTTAATAACTGCTGGGTTGTTCTCATTAATAGGGGATAGTGAGTTAAATCGGGGGTGGCCTATAGAAACGAAGAAGACAACCCGGAGGCTGTAAATAGCTGTGAAAGAGGTGGCTAGGAGGGTGAGAGTTAGGGCTCAGGCGTTGAGATGGGATGTGTTGAGTGCTTCAATGATGGCATCCTTAGAGAAGAAGCCTGCTAGGAAAGGGGTACCTGTAAGTGCAAGGCTGCCAATAGTTAGGCAGGAGGATGTAAAAGGTGTGAGGTGATGTATACCTCCTATTTTTCGGATGTCCTGTTCGTCGTTAAGACTGTGAATGATCGATCCGGAGCATAGGAAGAGTATTGCTTTGAAGAATGCGTGGGTGCAGATGTGAAGGAAGGCAAGTTGGGGTTGATTTAATCCAATGGTTACTATTATTAGGCCTAGTTGACTAGATGTAGAGAAAGCAACAATTTTTTTAATGTCATTTTGGGTGAGGGCGCAGGTGGCAGTAAATAGTGTGGTAAGGGCTCCGAGGCAAAGGCAGGCAGTTAGAGCGGTTTGGTTATTTTCTATGAGGGGGCTCATACGAACAAGGAGGAAAATACCCGCTACTACCATAGTACTTGAGTGAAGTAGTGCAGAGACTGGAGTAGGACCTTCCATGGCTGAGGGAAGTCAGGGGTGGAGACCAAATTGGGCTGATTTTCCGGTTGCAGCAAGGATAAGTCCTAGAAGGGGAAAGGTTAGGTCCATGTCTTTAGAGGCTGCAAATATTTGTTGCATTTCTCATGAGTTAAGATTTATAGCTATTCAGGCTATGGCGAAGATTAGTCCGACATCACCTACCCGGTTGTAGAGAACTGCTTGGAGGGCAGCGGTATTTGCGTCTGCTCGTCCATATCATCAACCGATGAGAAGGAAGGATATGATTCCTACGCCCTCTCAGCCAATGAAAATTTGAAATATGTTGTTTGCTGTAACAAGAATAATCATGGCAATGAGGAATACAAGGAGATATTTGAAGAATCGGTTCATAAAGGGGTCGGCGTGCATATATCAAGATGCGAACTCCAGGATAGATCAAGTAACGTATAGTGCAATGGGGGTGAAGATAATGGAGTAGTGGTCAAATTTAAAGCTGATATTGACGTCAAAGGTCGTAGTGTTTATTCAATTTCAGTTTGTGATGATGGCTTCAGCCCCTTCATTGAGGAATAAGAATAGGGGAAGAAGGCTAACAAAGAAGGCGAGCTTTACTGCTGTTTTAACTTGGACAAGGGCTCAGTTGGGCTCTTGAGGGTGAGGGTTAAGGGTTGTTAGTACAGGGTATACTAAGAGTGTAAAAATGATAATTAAGCTGGAGGTCATTATGAGTGAAGTGGGGTGCATAGCTGCTACTTGGATTTGCACCAAGAGTTTTTGGTTCCTAAGACCAATGGATAGACTGTTATCCTTTAGGAGCAGTTCGAGTGAGCCCAGGAGTTCAACCAAGGTAGCGAGGTTTAGCAGACCTCGTTGCTAGCAAGCCTCTCTCGGTGGATAAGGGGATTTCAACCTCTGTCTTTAGAATCACAATCTAATGTTTTAGTTAAACTATATCTACAGGCGGCTCACCCTCAAATTAGTTCAGGCTTGAGGATTAGTAGAATTAGGGGGAGGAGGTGAAGGGCTATTAGGAGGTGCTCTCGAGAGTGCGAGGGGTCGAGGGCAATAATGTGTGCTGGGAGGGGGCCTCGCTGAGTTATCAGGAACATATACAATGAGTAACCTGCGGTAATTAGGGTTCCCGCTCCTGTTAGGGCCAAGGTTCATCAAGATCAGTTAAATAGTGAGGTAATAATTATTAATTCTCCTATAAGGTTTGGTAGGGGAGGGAGGGCTAAGTTTGCTAGGCTGGCGATGAATCATCATGTGGTTATTAAAGGAAGGGCTATTTGGAGTCCTCGTGCAAGCACTATTGTTCGACTGTGGGTGCGTTCATAATTAGTGTTAGCTAGGCAGAATAGGGCTGAGGATGTTAGGCCATGTGCAATCATAAGAATTAGGGCGCCTGTGAATCCCCATGGGGTTTGGATGAGAATGCCTCCTACTACCAGGCCTATGTGGCTAACGGAGGAGTAGGCAATTAGGGATTTCAGGTCTGTTTGCCGTAAGCAAATTGAGCCTGTTATGATTACTCCTCAGAGGGCGAAGATGATGAAGGGGTAGCTTAGTTCTTTAGTGAGGGGTTCTAGTATTACTAGCATTCGCATCATGCCATAGCCCCCTAGTTTTAGTAGGACAGCAGCAAGAACTATTGAGCCTGCTACGGGGGCTTCGACGTGTGCCTTTGGAAGTCAGAGATGTACTCCGTACAGGGGCATTTTGACTAGGAATGCCACTAAGCAGCCTGCTCATCATAGTTTGTCTGCATATGTGGTTAGAGGAACGGGATTTGAGTATTGAAGGGTAAGTAGGGAGAGGGTCCCTGTACTATTTTGTAGGAGTAAAAGGGCAACGAGAAGGGGAAGTGAGCCTGCTAGGGTATAAAATAAGAAGTAAGTGCCTGCATTGAGTCGTTCTGTTTGGTTCCCTCAGCGAGTAATGAGAATAAGGGTGGGAATGAGGGTGGCTTCAAATATAACATAAAACATAATGATTTCAGTGGCGCCAAAAGCCATAATTAGGAAAATTTGCAGGGATGTCAGAAGGGAGATGTATATCCGTTGGCGGTTAATAGGTTCTAGCGCTGTATGGTTTTGACTAGCAAGAATCATGAGGGGAAGAAGTCAGCAGGTTAAGACTAGTAGGGGGGTGGAGAGGGGGTCTGTGGCTATGTAAGGGCTGAGGAAGGACCATCCCGTCTCTGAAATGTTTTTTAGTCAGCTGAGGCTGGCAAGGGCAATTACTAAACTGTGTAGGAGGGTTGTAGGTCACAGCCATTTAGCAGGAGCGAGTCAGGCTGTTGGTACGAGCATTAGTGTGGGAATAAGAATTTTTAGCACTGTAATAGGTTTAGGTTCTGCAGGCGATCGGTGCCGTGGGTACGGGCAGTCGCTACTAGAAGGGCGAGTCCTGCACTTGCTTCACAGGCTGAAAATGCTAAAAGAAGCATGGGGGCGGCTGAAAAGCTGGTGGCATTGAGTTGCAGTGTTCATAGGGAGAGGGCAATAAATAGGGAAAGTATTATACCCTCTAAGCACAGTAAGGCGGAGAGGAGATGAGTTCGGTGAAATGCTAGGCCGGCTAATCCTAACATAAAGGCTGCTGAAAAAGCGAAGTGGACGGGGGTCATTAGGCAATTGTGGACTTTAACCACAAGCTTTTGAGCCGAAATCAAGTGTTTTTCTTAGACTAACTGCCTATTCAGCCCATTCGAGACCGCCTTGGAGTCATTCGTAAATTAGGCCTAGAGTGAGAAGAACAAGAACAGCTGTAGCTCATAGAAAGGTGAGCAGGGGTGTTGATAGTTGGTCTCCTCATGGAAGGGGTAGGAGGAGTGCAATTTCGAGGTCGAAGAGGAGGAAGAGAATGGCGACAAGGAAAAACCGCATTGAGAAGGGTAGACGAGCTGATCCAAGGGGGTCAAAACCGCACTCGTAAGGGGAGAGTTTTTCGTGGTCGGGGGTTATTTGAGGAAGTCAGAAAGAGACAATGGCCAGGATGATGGAGAGTAGAATAGTGATGGTAATCACTGTTGTGATCAGATTCATTATCTTTCCTTGGATTTTAACCAAGACCTTGTGATTGGAAGTCACTAATACTGGCGTTAGTACTAGAAAGATTATGAGCCTCATCAGTAGATGGAGATATATAGGAATAGTCAAACAACATCTACGAAATGTCAGTATCAGGCAGCTGCTTCAAATCCAAAGTGGTGCTCGGATGTGAAATGGTATTGAATTTGGCGAAGTAGGCATACGGCCAAGAAGGTTGAGCCAATAATAACGTGTAGGCCATGGAAACCGGTTGCTACGAAGAATGTAGAGCCGTATACTCCGTCTGCAATTGTAAAGGGTGCTTCGTAGTACTCTATTGCCTGTAGGAAGGTGAAGTAGAAGCCAAGAAGAATCGTAAGGAATAAAGAGTGGATTGCTTGTTTTCGTTCACCTTCTATGATGCTATGATGAGCTCAGGTGACTGTTACTCCGGAAGCAAGAAGTACGGCTGTATTAAGTAGGGGCACTTCAAAGGGGTCTAGTGTAGTAATACCTGTGGGAGGTCAGCAGCCCCCTAATTCGGGTGTAGGTGCGAGGCTAGCATGATAAAAGGCTCAGAAGAACCCTAGGAAGAAAAAAACCTCTGAGGTAATGAACAGGATTATTCCGTAACGGAGACCTTTTTGGACGGGGGGTGTATGGTGACCTTGGAAAGTGCCTTCTCGCACGATGTCTCGCCATCATTGAAATATTGTGAGGAGAAGAAGGATTAATCCAAGGGTCATCAGTGTTATGGAGTTAAAATGAAATCAAATTGCGAGACCGGATGTCGTCAATAGGGCGGAGATTGCGCCTGTTAAGGGCCATGGGCTTGGGTCTACTATGTGGTATGCGTGTGCTTGGTGGGCCATTAGACATTCTCTTGGAGATAAAGGCTTAAGAGAAGAACGAAAACATAGGCTTGAATTATTGCGACGGCAACTTCCAGCAATGTTAGGAGGAAAAGAAGTGTTGCTGTAAGAATGGCCACGGCAGGCATTAGTGGGAGGAGGACGAAGGCGGCTGTGGCGATTAGCTGAATTAAAAGATGTCCGGCCGTGAGGTTGGCTGTTAATCGAACACCTAGAGCTAGGGGTCGAATAAATAAGCTAATTGTTTCGATAATAATTAGAACTGGGATCAGAGGGGCAGGGGTTCCTTCTGGAAGAAGGTGTCCTAGGGCGACAGTCGGTTGGTTCCGGAGACCAATGATGACTGTGGCTAATCAGAGAGGTACTGCAAGACCTATATTAAGGGACAATTGAGTTGTGGGAGTGAAGGTATAGGGAAGAAGTCCTAACATATTAATGGTGATAAGGAATAGTATAAGGGATGTTAGAATAAGGGCCCATTTGTGTCCTCCTACATTGATAGGTAGAAGAAGTTGTTGGGTGAATCGGTTGATAGATCAGTTTTGAAGGGTTAATAGGCGATTATCGAGTCATCGGGTAGTGGGAGTTGGGAAGAGGATTCAGGGGAGGGTAAGTGCGAGTGCTATTAAGGGAATGCCCAAATATGTGGGGCTTATAAATTGGTCAAAGAAGCTTATTGCCAAGGTCAGTGTCAAGATCCTGTTTTAGGTTTTGCTGTATTTTGTGGGCTGGGGTCGTTTGGAAAGGTATGACCCATAATTTTTGGAGGGATGACAATTAAAAATGTCACTCATGAAAAGATTAAAATGGCAAATCACGGCGAAGGGTTAAGCTGGGGCATGTCACTAAGGGTGGTCGGGAGTCACCAGTCTTTAGCTTAAAAGGCTAACGCTAGGGCCCTGTTTAGCTTCTTAGTGAAGCGTCTTCGAGTATTAGAGAAGATCAGCTTTCGAAATGTTCAAGAGGGACGGCTTCGACTACAATTGGCATGAAGCTATGGTTTGCTCCACAGATTTCAGAGCATTGGCCATAGAATACTCCGGGTCGAGATGCAATAAATGCTGTTTGATTTAGGCGACCGGGCACCGCATCCATTTTAACGCCCAGGGCAGGGACTGCTCAGGAGTGAAGTACGTCTTCAGCGGAAACTAGTACTCGAATGGGGGATTCAACAGGGATTACTATTCGATGGTCTGCTTCTAGGAGTCGGAATTGACCTGGAAGTAAATCTTGTGTTGGGATCATATAGGAGTCAAATCCAAGGTCTTCGTAATCGGTATATTCGTAGCTTCAGTATCATTGGTGGCCTATGGCTTTAATTGTAAGGTGTGGGTCATTGATTTCGTCCATAAGGTAAAGAATGCGAAGAGAAGGGAGAGCAATAAGAATAAGAATAATTGCGGGGAGAATGGTTCAAATAATTTCGATTTCTTGAGAATCCAGAATATATTTATTGGTAAGTTTAGTGGAGACTATAGCTACGATGATGTAAAGGACCAGAGTGCTAATTAAAAATACAATTATTAGAGCGTGATCATGAAAGTGAAGAAGTTCTTCCATAACAGGTGAAGCTGCGTCTTGAAATCCTAGTTGTGAAGGGTGTGCCATTAATACAAGTCACGTGGGGCTTTAACCCGCAATTTTGCCTTGACAAGGCAATGTAATAACATTTTACTAGTGTCTTAAACTAAGAAAGTGGCAGAGTGGTTTTGTGGTTGGCTTGAAACCATCCTACGGAGGTTCGATTCCTTCCTTTCTCGTTAGTGAGCTTGTACTTGAACAAATGCAGGTTCCTCAAAGGTGTGGTATGGGGGAGGGCAGCCGTGCAGTCATTCTACGTTTGTTGCGGTAAGTTCTACTGAAAGGACTTCACGTTTAGCGGCGAAGGCTTCTCAGATGATAAAAAGGAATATGATGACTGCTACAAGGGATACTATAGAGCCAATAGAAGAGACTGTATTTCAAAGGGTGTATGCGTCCGGGTAATCTGAATACCGTCGAGGCATGCCAGCTAGTCCGAGGAAATGTTGAGGGAAAAAGGTTAGATTTACCCCTACAAACATTACTCCGAAATGGATTTTTGTTCAAGTGCTGTGAAGGGTGTAACCGGAGAATAGTGGGAATCAGTGGACGAAGGCAGCAACAATGGCGAATACGGCTCCCATGGATAGGACGTAGTGGAAATGGGCTACTACATAGTATGTGTCGTGAAGGACAATATCAAGGGAGGAGTTGGCTAGGACAATCCCTGTTAGGCCCCCTACTGTGAAAAGGAAAATGAACCCAAGGGCTCATAATAAGGGTGTCTCTCATTTGATTGAGCCCCCGTGAAGGGTTGCTAATCAGCTAAAGACTTTAACACCTGTAGGAATAGCGATAATTATTGTGGCTGATGTGAAGTAGGCTCGAGTGTCTACGTCCATTCCTACTGTAAACATGTGGTGGGCTCAAACAATGAAGCCTAAAAGGCCGATTGCCATCATTGCTCATACCATACCCATATAACCGAAGGGCTCTTTTTTACCAGCATAGTAGGCGACGACGTGTGAAATAATTCCAAAGCCGGGTAGAATTAGAATATATACTTCGGGATGACCAAAGAATCAGAATAAGTGTTGGTACAGAATTGGGTCTCCTCCACCCGCTGGGTCGAAGAAAGTGGTGTTTAGGTTTCGATCTGTAAGAAGCATCGTAATTCCAGCAGCAAGGACTGGGAGGGAGAGTAGAAGGAGAACAGCGGTAATTAGTACTGATCAAACGAATAAGGGGGTTTGATATTGGGAAATCGCAGGGGGTTTCATGTTAATAATTGTTGTAATAAAGTTAATAGCACCTAGAATTGAGGAAACACCTGCTAGGTGGAGGGAGAAAATTGTTAAATCAACTGATGCCCCTGCGTGTGCCAGGTTGCCGGCTAGTGGAGGGTAAACCGTTCACCCAGTACCCGCTCCGGCTTCAACCCCTGAAGAGGCAAGGAGGAGAAGGAAGGATGGGGGAAGAAGTCAGAAGCTCATGTTGTTCATTCGAGGGAATGCTATATCGGGGGCCCCAATCATTAGTGGGATCAATCAGTTTCCAAATCCTCCGATTAAAATTGGTATAACTATAAAGAAAATTATTACAAACGCATGTGCTGTAACGATGACATTATAAATTTGATCGTCTCCGAGGAGAGCGCCAGGTTGGCTTAATTCTGCTCGAATGAGCAGGCTAAGGGCTGTTCCAACTATGCCAGCCCAGGCACCAAAAATGAGATAAAGGGTGCCGATGTCTTTGTGATTAGTCGAGAAAAATCAACGTGTGATTGCCACAGGTAAGATGGCTGAGTGATTAAGCGGTGGATTGTAGTCCCATCAACAGAGGTTCAAGTCCTCTTTTTACCAAGCTCCGAGGTGTTTTACATATCAGATTGCAAATCTGGAGAAGCAGGCTAATCACCTGCCGGGGCTTTTCCCCGCCTCTAGCCGCCAACAGGCGGGGAAAAGGTAGATGGATGCTCGTTGGTTTGAGCGCTTAGCTGTTAACTAAGAGTTTGTAGGATCGAGGCCTACTCATCTAGAAAGGCTTTAGCTTAATTAAAGTGTCTGCTTTGCATGCAGGTGATGTAGGTTAGTGTCCTGCAAGTCTTACAGGGACTGGGGGATTTTCACTCCCGCTGAGGGCTTTGAAGGCTCTTAGTCTCAGTACTAACTTAAGTCTCTTAAAGGGTCAACAATGCGATTGTTGCAGGGGTGACGGGTAGAAGTAGGATGGTAGCCATGGTTGAAATGGCTAGTGGTAAAGTGAGTTGGGGGGAGGTGAGCCGTCATGGGGTTGTTCCAGTTAGATTGTTAGGCGATATTGTTAAGGTTATAGCATATGAGAGTCGTAGGTAAAAATATAAGCTTAGAAGGGCGGTAAGTGCAGCTAAAGTGGCGGTAGGAGCAAGGTCTTGTTTAGTTAGTTCTTGAAGAATAAGTCATTTTGGCATGAAGCCGGTCAGCGGGGGAAGGCCCCCTAAGGATAGTAGTACCAGGGGGGCAAGGGAGGTAAGTGCGGGGGCTTTTGCCCAGGAAGTAGCAAGAGAGTTGATGTTGGTTGATTTGTTTAGTTTAAATACAAGGAATGTTGAAAATGTTATGATAAAATATGTGATTAGGGTAAGGAGTGTGAGGGAAGGGGCGAATTGTAGAACTAACACTATTCAACCTAGGTGGGCAATTGAGGAGTAGGCGAGAATTTTTCGTAGTTGAGTCTGGTTTAGTCCTCCTCAGCCCCCAACAAGGGTTGAAGCAATCCCTAGAATAATAAGGATTGTTGAGTTGGTCGGTTGAATTTGTAGTAGCAGAGCGAAAGGAGCAAGTTTTTGCCAGGTGGAAAGAAGAAGCCCGGTGGTTAGGTCTAGGCCTTGAAGAACTTCTGGTAACCATGAGTGGAGGGGGGCAAGTCCAATTTTTAGGGCAAGAGCAATGGTAATTATGGTGACGGGGAGGGGGTGAGTTATATGTTGAATGTCTCACTGTCCTGTGAGTCAAGCGTTTGTTGTACTTGCAAATAGTAATATGGCAGCTGCTGTTGCTTGGGTGAGGAAGTATTTAGTGGTTGCTTCAACTGCTCGTGGGTGGTGGTGTTGGGCTAATAAGTGAATAATGGCGAGGGTATTTATTTCAAGGCCTATTCAGGCAAGGAGCCAGTGGGAGCTTGCGAATGTAATGGTAGTCCCTAGGCCTAGTCCAAATAGCAGGGTGGCTAAGATGTACGGGCTCATAGGTAAAGGAGGGAATCTAACCCACATCTTTGGGGTATGGACCCAACAGCTTCAAATTTAGCTTACTTTAACTAGAAAGTAGTGTAATGGAGGCACAGAGAGTTTTGATCTCTCTAGGTAGGGTTCGAACCCCTTCTTTCTAAGGAGCTGGAGGGACTTTAACTCTCATAATTCACTCTATCAAAGTGGCCCTTTATTTCAGGCACGGCTCCGTATTTATAGTTGTGGGGGTAGTCCTGCGAAGGCAATAGGAAGGGCAAGGTGTCAGATTACTAATGCTAATGTCAGAGGAAGGAAGTTTTTTCAAATGAGGTGCATAAGTTGGTCATATCGGAATCGGGGGTAGGAGGCTCGAACTCACAGGAATACGACTGAAAGGAGGGCTGCTTTAGTCATTAAATTTATTGCGGTAAGTTCTGGAAATGTGGGAATATGAGAGGCTCCTAAGAAGAGGGTAGCGGAAAGTGTATTTATAAGTAGGATGTTAGCGTATTCTGCCAGGAAGAATAAGGCGAAGGGGCCACCTGCGTACTCAACATTGAAGCCTGAGACTAATTCAGATTCACCTTCCGTGAGGTCAAAGGGGGCACGGTTAGTTTCTGCTAAGGTTGAAATATATCACATTGCGGCTAGGGGTCAAGCTGGGAGGACTAGTCATACACTTTCTTGGGCAACATTGAAGGTTTGTAATGTGAATCCCCCAGTAAAAATAATAATGTTTAGGAGGATTAATCCTAGGCTAACTTCATATGAAATGGTTTGGGCTACGGCTCGTAGGGCCCCAATGAGGGCATATTTTGAGTTGGATGCTCAGCCTGATCCTAGAATTGAGTAGACCGCGAGGCTAGAAAGGGCTAGAATAAACAGGATACCTAGATTTAGGTCAACCATTGGGTAGGGTAGTGGCATAGGGGCTCATAGGGTGAGTGCGAGCGTTAGGGCTAATATAGGGGTTAAAAGGAATAGCAGAGGAGAGGAGGTTGAGGGGCGTACGGGTTCTTTAATGAAGAGTTTGACACCATCGGCGATGGGTTGAAGGAGGCCGTAGGGTCCAACGATATTTGGCCCTTTTCGTAGTTGTATATAACCTAGCACTTTTCGTTCAAGAAGGGTTAAAAAGGCAACGGCTAGAAGAACAGGTACAATGCAGGCGAGAGGATTAATAATATGGGTAATGAGTGTTGAGATCATAGTTGGGGAGAGGAATTGAACCTCTGTGAAAAGGGCTTAGGTCTTTTGCATTACCGGGCTCTGCCACACCAACTTTGCCGTTCTTTTCGGCAATGGAATATTCCCTTTTGCCTGTTTTAGCTGCCTTCAGCAGGTAAGGGTGAGGCGTGCTTTGAGCAGGGGCCCCTACTTTCCGGTCCTTTCGTACTAGAAAAGATTCATTACATAGATAGAAACTGACCTGGATTACTCCGGTCTGAACTCAGATCACGTAGGGCTTTAATCGTTGAACAAACGAACCCTTAATAGCGGTTACACCATTAGGATGCCCTGATCCAACATCGAGGTCGTAAACCCCCTTGTCGATAAGGGCTCTTGAAGGGGATTGCGCTGTTATCCCTAGGGTAACTTGGTTCGTTAATCGGCTTTGCCGGATCTTAAAGGTCAAAAATTCTGTTACTGAGAGCGGGGGCTCTTAGTTATAGGAGGAGTGGTGCTCCCATTCCACTTGGGGGTTTTGTATTCCCCATGGTCGCCCCAACCGAAGACGTAGTACAGACTCCACTAGTTTTACCCTTTGTTTAGGGGTGAGGAACATGGGTCTGACTTGGTGTCTAAAGCTCCATAGGGTCTTCTCGTCTTATGTGTTTATCCCCGCTTCTGCACGGGGAGATCAATTTCATTGACTTGAAAAAGGAGACAGTCAAGCCCTCGTCTAGCCATTCATACTGGTCCCCATTTAAAAGACAAGTGATTTCGCTACCTTCGCACGGTTAAAATACCGCGGCCGTTGAACACATGGTCACTGGGCAGGCGGGACCTCTTATTCATTGATTTTGCAAGAGGCGATGTTTTTGGTAAACAGGCGAGGCTTCATGTGTTTGCCGAGTTCCTTCTTTTTCTTTTAGTCTTTCCTTAAAGGCACACCAGTGTAGGGTTAACGGTTGTATTATTGGATGGTTTTCCAGTCGATTATCTGCGATTCAGTACCCTCTTTGTTTGGGTCCGTTAAAGTTCGGTGGGGTGTCCGTTCCGATTTACACTTGTGCAAGGAGAGAGGCGGGGTGCTCTCTTATTACTCATATTAGCATGGTCGCTTCCATGGGTGCATGGAACGGCCTGGTAAGATTAGGGGATTAAGATAAAATTATCGGGATCTGAAGGGGAAAATTTGTATGTTTGAGCTTTGACGCTTTCTGTAGGGATGGCTGCTTTCAGGCCCACCAGAACATTTTACCTTTAGTTTAATTATGATCTTTATCCTCCTGGAAAAGTTGTGTCTTATATCAAAGGGGCTGTACCCCCTTTGATTAACTCTCTCGGTTTCTCTGGGTGTCCTTGGGGTCAAGGCCTAAAAATTTGGGTCTTTGATTTGAGGAAAGAAGCCGGGAGGCTGAACTCCTATCCAATTCCCAGGCAACCAGCTATAACTAAGTTCGGTAGGTTTGTCACCTCTACTCAAAGCTCTTCCCACTCTTTTGCCACAGAGACGGGTTTGCCCTAAATTAATAGGCTGTCTTGGAGTAGCTCACATTAGTTTCGGGGCATCAAACTAAAATACTCTTTGCTTGAGGTTACTTGCTAAATCATGATGCAAAAGGTACGAGTTAAAATCTCTGCTTTTTTAAGCTTCACTGGCTTGTTTCATTTCTCTTTCAGCGTTCCCTTGCGGTACTATTGCTATCGCTCCAGGACCCTTTTCTATCGCCTATACTAAGGGGGAAAAATGGTTTGTTTGGTGTAGTTGTCGTGTATTTGGGGTTATTAATTGGTATTTGTTGTTTTTAGTTTGGGGGCTAGCTGGTGGGCATCAGGGTAACCCGATTTGCACGGGTGACTTCTCAGTGTAAGGGAGATGCTTATTCTGTCTTAGCTATACTCTGGTTTTTCCAAGCGCACCTTCCGGTACGCTTACCATGTTACGACTTGTCTCCCCTCATTGCAAGCTATGTGGTTTTAATTAATTTTAGGTTCACTGAGCTCGGGGAGAGTGACGGGCGGTATGTGCGCGCTTCAGGGCCAATTTCAGCGGGACACTCTATTTCCTGCTTACTGCTAAATCCTCCTTCAGTATACACGTTTCAGTGTATCATCCGTGTTCACTGTGATAGTGAATGTAGCCCATCTCTTCCCTTTCCATACGCTACACCGCGACCTGGCGTTTTGGGCTGTGCCAATCTTGCTTACTATTAGTCCTTCACAAGGTAAGCTGACGACGGTGGTATATAGGCGGGGGAAACAAGGAAAGGTGAGGTTGAACGGGGGTTATCGGTTCTAGGACAGGCTCCTCTAGGTGGGTCTAAAGCACCGCCAAGTCCTTTGAGTTTTAAGCTAATGCTCGTAATTTCCAGGCGGACAGTGGGTGTGGTTAACTGTCAATGTTTAGGGCTAAGCATAGTGGGGTATCTAATCCCAGTTTGTTCCTTAGCTTTCGTGGGTTCAGATTTATAAAGCCACCTTCGTAATTGTACTTCTAGGTCTCGATGGTCACGTATAACTGCATTGAGGTAGTTCGGCTTTAGTTCTTAATTTGGTCTTAACCACGCTTTACGCCGATGTTTATCAACTTGGGTCGCTCGTCTAACCGCGGTGGCTGGCACGAGTTTTACCGGCCCTTCTAGCCTTAACTAAGTCAAGTTTTCACTTATGGCTTAAAGTCGATCACTGCTGAATACCCTTGAGGGCGTGGCTTGAACAAGGTGTCATGGGCTTTAGTAGGTTGTGCCTGATACCAGCTCCTTGTTCCCGAGCAGGGAACTGTCAGGACATTCTCACGGGGGTGCGGATACTTGCATGTGTAAATTTAGCTACAGTTGATAGTAAAGTCAGGACCAAACCTTTGATGCTTACGGAACTTTTTACGATTCGTCTTAACATCTTCAATGTTACGCTTTGATTAAGCTACGCTAGC